GTATGGATAAAAGATCTTACTATGTTATACTATTCAATTCTCAACAATGAATCGATTTGATAGCCCAGATATTTTTATTCATGATATTGATCCGATTCGATATCCTCGAAATGTATTCCATTGAATTTACAGGCGAAAGATTTATCATCTCTATATCTCTATGGGATTAAATCCCGAATTATTTATTACGAAGTAAAGAAAAACGAAACGATGAGATTATGGAAGTAAACATTCTCGCATTTATTGCTACTGCACTGTTCATTTTGGTTCCTACCGCCTTTTTACTGATAATATACGTAAAAACAGTCAGTCAAAATGATTAATTTGACTGAAACTTGACTTCTTATCAATGATTGAAGAAAAAAATGAAAAGGATTCAAATTTCACGTCTTAGATGAAATAAGGGAACTAGAATCAGTAGTATTCTATGAGATCTGGTAGTATGGTAGAAAGATTCATATATTTCTTTCTTTTCTACCATACTATCTATTATTGTTATTGTATAAAGTTGTACTGTATAAAGGCATAGGCTTAATATATATCAACCTAGAATATGTATCTTCATATATGTAGATATCAATTATCTATATGGAATGTACATAGCGTCCAAATTCTATTTTTTCTCCTCATCTATTTTATTTGTTTTGGTTGATTCCAATCAATCTGAAATAATCGAAAAGCAACTCTTCCGGTTCTAATTCCCTAGATTTCTTATTATTTTCAATATGAATCCTGATATCCATCGAAAGAATCAATAAAGGAAAAACAAATAGTATGGGCTTATTCATAGAATACATTACTCCAATAGGATCCAAAAAATTTCGAAATGAAGATATTTTTATTTATAAATATTTATAAATTGAATTAAGAATTTTAAGAATTCAATAGCGAATTTGAAATGTCTTTTCAGAATGATCTATAAAATAAAACAATTGATACAGTTTTGGTCCTCAACTCAATTAGTAGTACCTCTAGAGCCCACTTCGCCCCCATACTACAAGTGAAAGGGAAAATGTAAAGACTACCATTAAAGCAGCCCAGGCGAGATTTACTATATCCATGTCAATTATGTCCCCTATCTCTATGAATATGAAGGAATTCTTCCATTATTGTTTAATAATAATAGTGGAATCACTGGCGCAGAGTCAAAAAGTTGGCTCAATACCATTGATGATCAAATAAATCCAATTCTAACAAGTTCTTATATGATTTCTAGTCGAATCAACAAATTCGGTACAAGCAAAACAAAATATGCAGTGATACCCTTGGAAGTATCAATAAAATGTTACTAACATGTAGAAATAATAAGACCTATTATTTCTTTTGTTGTCCTTCATTAAGTCAAAAGCATAAAACTATAGAATCAAGATGGATCGCTATCTAGCACATACCCCTATTTTTTTTTATTTCCGCTTGATCTAATCCTTATCGTCTCCCGATTGTCTCTATAAAACAATTGAAAAACAGTCTGTCTATTCATGACTAGGAATTACCTAAAAGGTAAAAAAAATTCTTTAAATATAAACTTTCCTTGAATCCCAGACACAAAGATTTACAGCACTTTAGAGAACAGAAGCTTCAAAAGGTTTAGAATCAAGCAAGTATCAAGAGTCCTTTTTCTCCACTTGCTTCTGTTGGGGACAAATTCCACAAGTTCTATCGGCAAAACAGAATAAGGTATTTTGAGGCTTTTGTTGATCAGGCGACACCCGGATTTGAACTGGGGAAAAAGGATTTGCAGTCCCCCGCCTTACCGCTCGGCCATGCCGCCAAGACGATACAAAATAGATGAAAAGAGTCCCTTTTTGTGGAGGGTTACTAAACTTCTTTTTTTATTGTACTTGCACTTTTAATCCCGTTTTCCTTAATTTCTTTCCTAAAATAATATGGAATGGATACAGTCCCTCTATTGATTGTATAGTATCTCAAATACTATCTAAAAACTTTCCTTACCTTTTTTTCTATTGAAAATTGACATTTTTTTTCATTGAAAAAAGCCAAAAAAACCGGGACAAACTTGAACCATTAACTATTTTTATTGACTGCGAATTCATGAACGATTCTTGGATTTGAATCTAAAATTGTGTTTCCTTAATGATCTAAGAAAATCCAAGTTGAGACATAAGTAATCAGTATTTTTTTTTTTTTTAATAAATTTAAATAAATTTATTTTTTCAATAAAAAAAATCCTTCTCAATTTCAATTATAACAGCAATTATGAATATATGTAAACTCCAGAACATAAATTGTTACACAGATATCTAATTTGATATTTTATCTGTATATGATTCCTATAGGAAAAATTCCTTGAATAGAAATTTTGAAAGAGCGCGACACGTGCTGTCTGCAATAAAGAATAAGGGAGGAAATCTTATATATAGATAGTTATATCTGTACATGTTTAATAAATATAAGCCGCAAGACTTCTTACGCACCTCAATCATATTATACGAATTCTACTAAAAAAATAGGTAAAAATATTTTTCTTTTTTGTGAATTA